AGCCAAACGTGTTGTAATTTATAACGATAATGATCAAAATACCAATTCTATTTCTAGTACTAAGAATGCTAGTAACAATGAGAAAAATGATAATAAAACGGAAGAGGAAGAGGAAGAGGAAGAGGAAGAGGAAGAGGAAGAGGAAGAGGTAGCTCTGATACGTTACTCCCAACAATCGTGTTTTCGTCGCAATCTAATCAAAGGATCCATGCGCGCTCAAAGACGTAAAACAGTTATTTGGGACCTCTTTCAAGTAAATGCGCATTCCCCACTTTTTTTGGACCGTATAGACAAAACATCTTTTTTTTATTCTTTTCATATTAATGAAATGAAGAATCTTATTTTGAGGAATTGGATGGGTAGAGAACGAGAATCTGAATTTAAAATTTTAGATTCCCATTTTGAAAATGAAGAGACAAAAGAAGAAAAGGATAAAAAAGAACGTATAGAAATATCAGAAGCTTGGGATACCTTTGTATTTATTCAAGCAATAAGAGGTTTAATGTTAGTAATCCAATCTTTTTTTAGAAAATACATTATATTGCCTTCATTTATAATAGCTAAAAATATTTTACGTATGTTATTATTTCAATTCCCCGAGTGGTACGAGGATTTGAAGGAATGGAATAGAGAAATGCATATTAAATGCACCTATAATGGTGTTCAATTATCAGAAACAGAATTTCCCCAAGATTGGTTAACAGACGGCATTCAGATAAAGATTCTATATCCTTTCTGTCTAAAACCTTGGCGAAAAGCTAAGGTACGATCTCATCATAGAGATCGAGGAGATTCAAAATATAAAAACAAAAATTTTTGTTTTTTAACAGTCTGGGGAATGGAAGCAGAACTTCCCTTTGGTTCTCCCCGAAAACGACCTTCTTTTTTTGAACCTATTTATAAAGAACTCAAAAAAAGAAATAGAAGGGTAAAAAATAAGATTTTACAAGTTATAAACTTTTTGAAGGAAAGAATAAAATCCTTTATATTTATAAAAGTTAGAAAAGAAAAAACAAAATGGGTCACTAAAATATTTATAGTTATCAAACTCATAATGAAAAAATTGGAAAAAATAAATCCAATTTTTTTATTTGAGTTGAGGAAAGAAAAAGTATATGAAATGAAGGAAAACGAAAAAGATTTACAAAAAAATAAAAAGATTCTTCGCGAATCATCTGTTCGAATTCGACCAAAAAATTGGTTAAATTCTTCACTAATAGAAAGAAGAATGAAAGATCTTTCTGATAAGACAATAAAAATCAGGAATCAAATAGAACGAAACGAAAAAGAAAAAAAAAAAGATATAGTTCTAATTTATGATAATAAAAGGCCGGAATCTTTGAAAATCTTAAAAAGGAAAAATATCCGATTAATGCGTAAATCGCACTACTTTATAAAATCATTCATTGAAAAAATATACATAGATATTTTACTATGTACCATTAGCATTCCTAAGATCAATGCACAACTTTTCTTTAAATCAAAAAAAAATATCTTTAATAAATCCATTTACAACAATAAAAGAAATAAAGAACAAGAAGGAATTGATGAAACAAATCAAAATACAATGAAGTTTCATTTTGGTTTGACTATAAAAAAGTTGTTTTCAAATACTTATAGTACTGAGAATAGGAATCCAAATTCCGATACTTATTGGAACTTATCTTCCCTATCTCAAGCATATGTATTTTACAAATTATCACAAACCCAATTACTTAATAAGGATCGCTTGAGACCTGTATTTCAATATAAAGGAAACTCTCCTTTTTTTAAGGAAAAATTAAAAGACTCTTGTATGATAATGATACACGGAATATTTGATTCCAAATCAAGACATAATAAAATTCATTCGTATGTAATGAACGAATGGAAAAACTGGTTAAAAGGTCATTATCAATACGATCCATCTCAAAAAAAATGGTCTCGATTAGTAACTAAAGAATGGCGAAATAGAATCAATCAACGCTGTATGATTCAAAACCAAAACAAGGAATCAATCCAATTGGATTTATATCAAAAATACCAATTCATTCATTCCATGAAAAAAAATAACTATGCAGCGGATTCTTTTATGAGTCAAAAAGAAAAATGGAAAAAAAATCACAGATATGATCTTTTATCATCTAAATACATAAGTCCTCCTAATTCATATATTTCTGGATCAACATTAGAATTTGAAATAAACGGGGATCGAGAAATTCCATATCATTTCAATACATCGAAACCCGAATCATTTTATGTATTAGTAAGTATACCTAGTAATAATTATCTAGAAAAAGGATATATTATTGATAGGAATATAAATTTGGATAGAAAATATTTTGATTGTAGAATTCCTCATTTTTGTTTTAGAAAGAATATTGAGATCTGGACCAATGCACATATTGGCATGACGATTCATAAAAATACTAAGACTGAAATTAAAAATTTTAAAAAAATGAAAAAAAAAGATCTTTTTTCTACTACGGTTCGTCAAGACATCAAACCATGCAATCAAAAAAGAAACTTTTTTGATTGCATGGGAATGCATCAAGAGGGGTTCTCTGATACTGCATCAAATCATAATACTATATCCAATCTCGAATCTTGGTTCTTCCCAGAATTTGTGCAACTTTTTAACATATATAAGATTCAACCTTGGATCATTCCAATCAAATCACTCTTTTTTCATTTTAATAAAAATGAAAAAATAAATATAAATACAAAGAAAAATCCTCATGAATCGTCTAATAAAAAAGATCTTGAATTAGTAAATTACAAGCAGGAAGAACAAGAACAACAGGATCAAGGAAATCTTATATCGAATCTACGAAAACAAAAGAATAAAAAAGCTGTTGAAGAAGATTACGCAAGATTAGACATAGAAATTAAAAAGGGTAGAAAAAAAAAAAAATCTCAATATAAGAGAAAAAAACAAACGGAACTAGATTACTTTTTGAAAAAATATTTCCTTTTTCAATTAAGATGGGCTGATCCCTTGAATCAAAGAATAATGAACAATATTAGGGTATATTGTCTCCTACTTAGACTGATAAACCCAAAGGAAATTGCCATATCCTCGATTCAAAGAGGTGAAATAAATCTAGACGAAATGCTAATTCAAAAGGAGCTAGTTCTTACAGAATTGATAAGAAAGGGAATATTTATTATTGAACCAATTCGTCTATCTATAAGAAGGGACGGAAAATCTATTGTATATCAAACTATGGATATTTCATTGGTTGAGAAGAAGAAGCACCAAACAAATAGAAAATACGCAAAAAAAAGACATATTGAGAAAGAGGGGTTTGAAAAATCCATTCCACGATACAGCCACTTATTTTTTAGTGAAGACAAAAATCAGTATGATTTCTTTATTCCTGAAAATATTCTATCTCCTAGGCATCGGAGAGAATTTAGAATTCGAATTTGTTTCAATTCACGGAATTGGAATGTTTTGGATAGAAATCCAAGATTTTGCAATGAAAAGAAAATAAAAAACTGTGGACAATTTTTTAATCAGAACAAGCATATTAACACCGATGCAAAAAATTTAATTAAATTCAAATTGTTTCTTTGGCCCAATTATCGATTAGAAGATTTAGCTTGTATGAATCGTTATTGGTTTGATACCAATAACAGCAGTCGTTTCAGTATGTCAAGAATACATATGTATTCACAATTCAGAATGAATTCAATTCAAATGCAAAATTAAAAAATTTTTTTTTTATATTTTTTTTTATATTTTATAGTGGATTTCCTACATATCGTGTGACATATTCTGTAGATGAAAGCCGAAATATATAGACTGTATAACATTAGAATTTCTAACACATGATGCTGATTTCATAGTGTATCCATTTTCACTAGGAGTAGCAGAATCTTTTTAGTTTAAGTAAAACGAAATCGTTCTATTTCGTGAATGCATATATTTATCAGACCCTTTTTATCCAATATCCAAATCCAATTTTCAATTGGATAAAATATACAAAACAAATAAACATAAATACATAAACAAAAAACAAATTAGTATATGAATAAATGAAATCCAATTTCGATTTATACTAGATGAAAATAACTGTCATAATAAATCTTATTATTTTTCCTGATCGGTAAAATTCACAGAAAATAAAAATTTTAATTTATTTTATGGTCAAAAATTCATTTATCTCAGTTATTCCACAAGAAGAAAAAGACGAAAATAGTGGGTCTGTTGAATTTCAAGTATTCCATTTCACCAGTAAGATACGGAGACTTACTTCACATTTAGAATTGCACAAAAGAGATTTTTTATCACAAAGGGGTCTGCGAATAATTCTGGGAAAACGTCAACGATTATTGACTTATTTGTCAAAGAAAAATAAAGTGCGTTATAAGAGATTAATGGATCAGTTAGATATTCGGGAACCAAAAACTCGTTAATTTAAATTAAATTTATTATTTGAGTTTATTATTATTTCTTATTAGCCTTGTTATTTTTTTTTTTTTTTTTTAGAATTTACATTTTATATATGACTATATGAATATGAATAGGATTATTTAGAATTACTAGAATTATACTAAATTCAATTTAAATTAGGATAAATTAGGATATATATATATATGAAAAATGAAAATATAATGAAAATATAATATATTTAATATTAAGAAAATAAACATGATTCGTATGTACAACTCATATTTCATGGTTATTCAAACGTAAATCAAAGGATCTTGGCCCTTTCTCATAAACAGATTTTAAAATCTATTGATTCTAGAAATTTTTTAAAATCATTGATTCGTCTGGTATCTACAATAGAAAATATATGATTTCCATCATTTTCTAATTAAAATTTTATCAGATCGAAAATCTTTTGTGTTCAAAACTTAAATTTATAGACCCAATGTCGCATTCAGTAAAAATTTATGATACATGTATAGGGTGTACCCAATGTGTACGAGCTTGTCCCACGGATGTATTAGAAATGATACCTTGGGACGGATGTAAAGCTAAGCAAATTGCTTCCGCGCCAAGAACCGAGGATTGTGTAGGTTGTAAGAGATGTGAATCCGCTTGCCCAACGGATTTTTTGAGTGTCCGTGTTTATTTATGGCATGAAACAACTCGCAGCATGGGTCTTTCTTATTGATATGTAACAAAAAACTCCCCTTGAATCATTTGATTCCTCTTTACCGAGAAAGCTCCGTACTCGAGAAAAGAAAATATATTATTCTTCTCCCGAGCACGGAGTTTTCTGGTCAAAATTTATCTTGTCTTTATCACGAGTTATTTTCCTTCATAAAGGAAATAAGGCGTATAGGAGGGATACTATATGTATATGTATCCTGGAGCTCCCTCTAATGACCTATGTATTTTGTTCCAATTGGACGATCCATTAAACCAATTGAAGGAAGATTCTAAATGGATAAATATTTTTTTATTTTCACTGGATAATTAAATACTAACATTTTTCGTTGTCTTATCCTAATTGTGTTTTTATATTTCTAAAAGTACAATTAATAGGAAAGAAAAAACCTTCGCACGAATTCAATCAAATTCAATATCAATAATATAAAGATTCAATAATAAATAAAAATATTATACAAAATTTTCTTATATTATAATTCTTATATTATATATATATTATAATATATATTATATAATATATATATATATTATAATATTATATATATAATATTATATATAATTTATATTATATATAATTTAGATAATTAAATATAATTATAAAATTAAATAATAAAATTAAATATAATTAATATAATTATAAATATAATTAATTAAATAAAATATATAATTTATAATTAAATATTAAATATAATTAAGTAAAATATATAATAATTAAATATATAATATGATTATGATATATAATAATATATGTAAATATGTAATTTATAATTATAAATAATTATAAAACAATAATAAAATAAGCTAGGTTTCTGTTATAGTTATAGTTTATAATACATAAATGGAAAAGTTTTTTATGAAAACTGAACTTACGAAAATACTAACTGAATATTCTTGATATTGAACTTGAACATTTCCATATGAATGGAAATTCATTTTGCTTCATTGTTTCCTAAACTATATTGAATATAGACAATTCAACATGAATTTACTATTATTCTTTCAGGTAAGCCGCCATGGTGAAATTGGTAGACACGCTGCTCTTAGGAAGCAGTGCTAGAGCATCTCGGTTCGAGTCCGAGTGGCGGCATAAAATTATATGAAAATTATATATAATGTATATATATATAATAAAATTAAATAATTATATATTATTATTTAATATTATTTAATATATTTAATATAATTATTTTTAATAATTAGATTTTCCCTTAACATTAGATTGTATTTATGTAAGATTACAAAATTTTAAGATTATAAAATTTATAGATATTTTATATATTTCCATTTATATTTATGTTTTATAGATTTAGGATTTCTTAATTTATTATAGTTCAATTATGGATCTCTTTATATTTTATATTTCTTTTTTATTGAATATTAAAGAATATTGATATTGAATTTGAATTCGTTTTTTTTTATTTATTTTTAAAAGTTATGCTCTTATATTATTATTATTGATATTGATGGAATCACTATAGGTAATGACTAATAAAGAGTAATCCATTTTGAACAATATATGTCTTTCACATACAACCATAAAAATGAGTCACCTATCTTTGAATGGCAGTTCCAAAAAAACGTACTTCTATGTCAAAAAAGCATATTCGTAGAAATCCTTGGAAAAAAAAAGGCTCTTTAGCGGCAGTAAAAGCTTTTTCTTTAGCTAAATCTGTTTCTACCGGACAGTCAAAAAGTTTTTTTTTTTTTTACAAAAAAAACGTTTTTAAAAATCTTAATTGATATGTCTTAAAGAACTTCAAATTTTCTATTTTTGACTTGTAAGACAAATAATTGACATTTACTAATGTATTATTAATGTATATTGATTGTATTTTTTTTTTTTTTTTTTTTTTTTTTTTAATATTTATTTTAATCTCCAATTTCAATTATTTATTATTTAATAGGTACCCTTTTTTATGTTTATGATATTTGTGACCTTAGAACATATATTAACTCATATTTCCTTTTCGATCATCTCAATTGTGATTATGATTCATTTGATGAACTTATTAGTTTATGAAATAGAAGGATTGCGTAATTCGTCAGAAAAGGGGATGATAGCTACTTTTTTCTCTATAACAGGGTTTTTAGTTATTCGTTGGATTTCTTCAGGACATTTTCCCTTAAGTAATTTATATGAATCATTAATCTTCCTTTCGTGGAGTTTCTCCATTATTCATATGATTCCATATCTTGGGAATCATAAAAATTATTTAAGCACAATAACTGCACCAAGTGCCATTTTTACCCAAGGTTTTGCCACGTCAGGTCTTTCAATTGAAATGCATCAATCCGCAATATTAGTACCTGCTCTACAATCTCACTGGTTAATGATGCATGTCAGTATGATGCTATTGAGCTATGCAGTTCTTTTATGCGGATCATTATTATCAGTTGCTCTTATAGTGATTACATTTCGAAAAAATATCGATTTTTTTTTGAACAAGAATTTTATAAGCTTAAGGAAGTCATTTTTCTTTGTTGGTACGATAGAATATTTGAACGAAAAAGAAAGTGTATTTAAAAAGACTTCTTTTCTCTCATTTCTAAATTTTTACAAATATCAATTAATTCAGCGTTTGGATTATTGGAGTTATCGTGTCATTAGTTTAGGGTTTACCTTTTTAACCATAGGCATTCTTTCTGGAGCAGTATGGGCTAATGAAGCATGGGGTTCTTATTGGAATTGGGATCCTAAGGAAACTTGGGCATTTATTACTTGGACCATATTTGCAATCTATTTACATATTAGAACAAATAAAAAATCGCAAGACCAAGGCACAAATTCGGCATTTGTGGCTTCTATAGGATTTCTCCTAATTTGGATATGCTATTTTGGGATCAATCTATTAGGAATCGGGTTCCATAGTTATGGTTCATTCCAATTTATATCTAATTGAATAAAATAAACTACATGAAGAACACATAAAAACATCGTCTGATAGACAATGAGTATTTGTGCGAGTTTTTGAAAACCGTTTGAATGGAGGAATTATTCAAATGGTTCTCAAAAACTCTAGATGTATTTCATTACAATTCTAATTCACTCTTCATTTTTTTCATTGTACAATGAAGAATCGTGAAAAGATGAAAGTCAAAGAATTATAAGACTTTCCTTCTAATTAATTAGAATTTTCTAAGCTATAAAAAGAATTAGTATCTATTTTCTATAAAAATAATCAAAATTATTAGCTAATATAACTTGTACCTTGTCAACCGATAACGGAAGAACGAAATCAGGATAAATCTCAATTCCTATTACAGGTAGAAAGATACAGATCGAAAGAAATAGTTTTCGCGGTCCAGAATATGAAAATTTTTAGTTTGGTATATTGAATAGCTTGTATTCATAGAAAATATGACGTAACATAGACAATAAAAAAATAGGAGTTAATATCATTCCAATTGCTATTACAAAAGTAATTAACATTTTTGGCATGAAAAGATATTTTTGGTTAGTAATTATTCCAAAAAAGACTAAGAATTCTGCAAAAAAACCACTCATTCCTGGTAATATAAGAGAAGCCATCGAGAAACTACTAAACATGGTAAATATAAATATTTTTTCCATTGGGATAGATATTCCCCACCATCTCGTCGAGATAAACAAAACGTATTCTATCCCAACTCCTTTCTGCTAAGAAAAAAGTGCAGCACCGATCAATCCATGAGAGAGTATTTGTAAAATGGCTCCATTGAGTCCCATGCCAGTTATAGAACCAATTCCTATAATTATGAAACCCATATGATATACGTAAGAATAGGCAATATGCTTTTCAAAATTGCGTTGACCAAGAGATGTTGAAGCTGCATAAAAGATTTGTATTATTCCTACTATGATCAACCAGAGAGAGAATTTAGAATGAGCGTGAGCTAACAATTCCATATTGATCCGAATCAATCCATATGTTCCCATCTTTAATAAGATTCCAGCTAGAAGCATACATGTACTGTAATGCGCTTCCCCGTGGGTATCTGGTAATCATGTATGTAGGGGTATCATCGGCGATTTGACAGCATAAGCTATAAGAAAACCAAAATGGAATATTATTTCCAATGCTGCGGGATATGATTGATTAGCTAATTTTTCGAAATCTAATGTTTGTTGGTTCAAGTGATAAATCCTGTCAGTAAAATGGGTCTTATGGAAAGTCCATCGATTCCCAGTCTCCAGTGAAAATAAAAAAATATTTATCCATTTAGAATCTTCCTTCAATTGGTTTAATGGATCGTCCAATTGGAACAAAATACATAGGTCATTAGAGGGAGCTCCAGGATACATATACATATAGTATCCCTCCTATACGCCTTATTTCCTTTATGAAGGAAAATAACTCGTGATAAAGACAAGATAAATTTTGACCAGAAAACTCCGTGCTCGGGAGAAGAATAATATATTTTCTTTTCTCGAGTACGGAGCTTTCTCGGTAAAGAGGAATCAAATGATTCAAGGGGAGTTTTTTGTTACATATCAATAAGAAAGACCCATGCTGCGAGTTGTTTCATGCCATAAATAAACACGGACACTCAAAAAATCCGTTGGGCAAGCGGATTCACATCTCTTACAACCTACACAATCCTCGGTTCTTGGCGCGGAAGCAATTTGCTTAGCTTTACATCCGTCCCAAGGTATCATTTCTAATACATCCGTGGGACAAGCTCGTACACATTGGGTACACCCTATACATGTATCATAAATTTTTACTGAATGCGACATTGGGTCTATAAATTTAAGTTTTGAACACAAAAGATTTTCGATCTGATAAAATTTTAATTAGAAAATGATGGAAATCATATATTTTCTATTGTAGATACCAGACGAATCAATGATTTTAAAAAATTTCTAGAATCAATAGATTTTAAAATCTGTTTATGAGAAAGGGCCAAGATCCTTTGATTTACGTTTGAATAACCATGAAATATGAGTTGTACATACGAATCATGTTTATTTTCTTAATATTAAATATATTATATTTTCATTATATTTTCATTTTTCATATATATATATATCCTAATTTATCCTAATTTAAATTGAATTTAGTATAATTCTAGTAATTCTAAATAATCCTATTCATATTCATATAGTCATATATAAAATGTAAATTCTAAAAAAAAAAAAAAAAAATAACAAGGCTAATAAGAAATAATAATAAACTCAAATAATAAATTTAATTTAAATTAACGAGTTTTTGGTTCCCGAATATCTAACTGATCCATTAATCTCTTATAACGCACTTTATTTTTCTTTGACAAATAAGTCAATAATCGTTGACGTTTTCCCAGAATTATTCGCAGACCCCTTTGTGATAAAAAATCTCTTTTGTGCAATTCTAAATGTGAAGTAAGTCTCCGTATCTTACTGGTGAAATGGAATACTTGAAATTCAACAGACCCACTATTTTCGTCTTTTTCTTCTTGTGGAATAACTGAGATAAATGAATTTTTGACCATAAAATAAATTAAAATTTTTATTTTCTGTGAATTTTACCGATCAGGAAAAATAATAAGATTTATTATGACAGTTATTTTCATCTAGTATAAATCGAAATTGGATTTCATTTATTCATATACTAATTTGTTTTTTGTTTATGTATTTATGTTTATTTGTTTTGTATATTTTATCCAATTGAAAATTGGATTTGGATATTGGATAAAAAGGGTCTGATAAATATATGCATTCACGAAATAGAACGATTTCGTTTTACTTAAACTAAAAAGATTCTGCTACTCCTAGTGAAAATGGATACACTATGAAATCAGCATCATGTGTTAGAAATTCTAATGTTATACAGTCTATATATTTCGGCTTTCATCTACAGAATATGTCACACGATATGTAGGAAATCCACTATAAAATATAAAAAAAAATATAAAAAAAAAATTTTTTAATTTTGCATTTGAATTGAATTCATTCTGAATTGTGAATACATATGTATTCTTGACATACTGAAACGACTGCTGTTATTGGTATCAAACCAATAACGATTCATACAAGCTAAATCTTCTAATCGATAATTGGGCCAAAGAAACAATTTGAATTTAATTAAATTTTTTGCATCGGTGTTAATATGCTTGTTCTGATTAAAAAATTGTCCACAGTTTTTTATTTTCTTTTCATTGCAAAATCTTGGATTTCTATCCAAAACATTCCAATTCCGTGAATTGAAACAAATTCGAATTCTAAATTCTCTCCGATGCCTAGGAGATAGAATATTTTCAGGAATAAAGAAATCATACTGATTTTTGTCTTCACTAAAAAATAAGTGGCTGTATCGTGGAATGGATTTTTCAAACCCCTCTTTCTCAATATGTCTTTTTTTTGCGTATTTTCTATTTGTTTGGTGCTTCTTCTTCTCAACCAATGAAATATCCATAGTTTGATATACAATAGATTTTCCGTCCCTTCTTATAGATAGACGAATTGGTTCAATAATAAATATTCCCTTTCTTATCAATTCTGTAAGAACTAGCTCCTTTTGAATTAGCATTTCGTCTAGATTTATTTCACCTCTTTGAATCGAGGATATGGCAATTTCCTTTGGGTTTATCAGTCTAAGTAGGAGACAATATACCCTAATATTGTTCATTATTCTTTGATTCAAGGGATCAGCCCATCTTAATTGAAAAAGGAAATATTTTTTCAAAAAGTAATCTAGTTCCGTTTGTTTTTTTCTCTTATATTGAGATTTTTTTTTTTTTCTACCCTTTTTAATTTCTATGTCTAATCTTGCGTAATCTTCTTCAACAGCTTTTTTATTCTTTTGTTTTCGTAGATTCGATATAAGATTTCCTTGATCCTGTTGTTCTTGTTCTTCCTGCTTGTAATTTACTAATTCAAGATCTTTTTTATTAGACGATTCATGAGGATTTTTCTTTGTATTTATATTTATTTTTTCATTTTTATTAAAATGAAAAAAGAGTGATTTGATTGGAATGATCCAAGGTTGAATCTTATATATGTTAAAAAGTTGCACAAATTCTGGGAAGAACCAAGATTCGAGATTGGATATAGTATTATGATTTGATGCAGTATCAGAGAACCCCTCTTGATGCATTCCCATGCAATCAAAAAAGTTTCTTTTTTGATTGCATGGTTTGATGTCTTGACGAACCGTAGTAGAAAAAAGATCTTTTTTTTTCATTTTTTTAAAATTTTTAATTTCAGTCTTAGTATTTTTATGAATCGTCATGCCAATATGTGCATTGGTCCAGATCTCAATATTCTTTCTAAAACAAAAATGAGGAATTCTACAATCAAAATATTTTCTATCCAAATTTATATTCCTATCAATAATATATCCTTTTTCTAGATAATTATTACTAGGTATACTTACTAATACATAAAATGATTCGGGTTTCGATGTATTGAAATGATATGGAATTTCTCGATCCCCGTTTATTTCAAATTCTAATGTTGATCCAGAAATATATGAATTAGGAGGACTTATGTATTTAGATGATAAAAGATCATATCTGTGATTTTTTTTCCATTTTTCTTTTTGACTCATAAAAGAATCCGCTGCATAGTTATTTTTTTTCATGGAATGAATGAATTGGTATTTTTGATATAAATCCAATTGGATTGATTCCTTGTTTTGGTTTTGAATCATACAGCGTTGATTGATTCTATTTCGCCATTCTTTAGTTACTAATCGAGACCATTTTTTTTGAGATGGATCGTATTGATAATGACCTTTTAACCAGTTTTTCCATTCGTTCATTACATACGAATGAATTTTATTATGTCTTGATTTGGAATCAAATATTCCGTGTATCATTATCATACAAGAGTCTTTTAATTTTTCCTTAAAAAAAGGAGAGTTTCCTTTATATTGAAATACAGGTCTCAAGCGATCCTTATTAAGTAATTGGGTTTGTGATAATTTGTAAAATACATATGCTTGAGATAGGGAAGATAAGTTCCAATAAGTATCGGAATTTGGATTCCTATTCTCAGTACTATAAGTATTTGAAAACAACTTTTTTATAGTCAAACCAAAATGAAACTTCATTGTATTTTGATTTGTTTCATCAATTCCTTCTTGTTCTTTATTTCTTTTATTGTTGTAAATGGATTTATTAAAGATATTTTTTTTTGATTTAAAGAAAAGTTGTGCATTGATCTTAGGAATGCTAATGGTACATAGTAAAATATCTATGTATATTTTTTCAATGAATGATTTTATAAAGTAGTGCGATTTACGCATTAATCGGATATTTTTCCTTTTTAAGATTTTCAAAGATTCCGGCCTTTTATTATCATAAATTAGAACTATATCTTTTTTTTTTTCTTTTTCGTTTCGTTCTATTTGATTCCTGATTTTTATTGTCTTATCAGAAAGATCTTTCATTCTTCTTTCTATTAGTGAAGAATTTAACCAATTTTTTGGTCGAATTCGAACAGATGATTCGCGAAGAATCTTTTTATTTTTTTGTAAATCTTTTTCGTTTTCCTTCATTTCATATACTTTTTCTTTCCTCAACTCAAATAAAAAAATTGGATTTATTTTTTCCAATTTTTTCATTATGAGTTTGATAACTATAAATATTTTAGTGACCCATTTTGTTTTTTCTTTTCTAACTTTTATAAATATAAAGGATTTTATTCTTTCCTTCAAAAAGTTTATAACTTGTAAAATCTTATTTTTTACCCTTCTATTTCTTTTTTTGAGTTCTTTATAAATAGGTTCAAAAAAAGAAGGTCGTTTTCGGGGAGAACCAAAGGGAAGTTCTGCTTCCATTCCCCAGACTGTTAAAAAACAAAAATTTTTGTTTTTATATTTTGAATCTCCTCGATCTCTATGATGAGATCGTACCTTAGCTTTTCGCCAAGGTTTTAGACAGAAAGGATATAGAATCTTTATCTGAATGCCGTCTGTTAACCAATCTTGGGGAAATTCTGTTTCTGATAATTGAACACCATTATAGGTGCATTTAATATGCATTTCTCTATTCCATTCCTTCAAATCCTCGTACCACTCGGGGAATTGAAATAATAACATACGTAAAATATTTTTAGCTATTATAAATGAAGGCAATATAATGTATTTTCTAAAAAAAGATTGGATTACTAACATTAAACCTCTTATTGCTTGAATAAATACAAAGGTATCCCAAGCTTCTGATATTTCTATACGTTCTTTTTTATCCTTTTCTTCTTTTGTCTCTTCATTTTCAAAATGGGAATCTAAAATTTTAAATTCAGATTCTCGTTCTCTACCCATCCAATTCCTCAAAATAAGATTCTTCATTTCATTAATATGAAAAGAATAAAAAAAAGATGTTTTGTCTATACGGTCCAAAAAAAGTGGGGAATGCGCATTTACTTGAAAGAGGTCCCAAATAACTGTTTTACGTCTTTGAGCGCGCATGGATCCTTTGATTAGATTGCGACGAAAACACGATTGTTGGGAGTAACGTATCAGAGCTACCTCTTCCTCTTCCTCTTCCTCTTCCTCTTCCTCTTCCTCTTCCTCTTCCGTTTTATTATCATTTTTCTCATTGTTACTAGCATTCTTAGTACTAGAAATAGAATTGGTATTTTGATCATTATCGTTATAAATTACAACACGTTTGGCTCTTCTTGAATGAATCTCATGCTCTTCTTCTTCTAATTCTTCTTCATTTTCTTTTTCCTCTTCTTCCAACAAATCCTCGGTTAATTTGTATGACCATCTAGACACCTTTTTACTGACTTCTTCTATTTTAATTCCAATATCTTTCTTTTTCTTTGTTTTTTGATCTTTTGTAATTACATCGAATACAAATTGCAAAGATTTTGCTTGACTTTCTGAATCAATTATTTTTGCTTCTGTCAATAAAGGACATTTTTCAAAATTTAAAATGTGTCCGCACTCAGAAGATAATTCATCAATTGAGATGAAGGACTTTTC